ACCAAGGAATAGAGACTTTACAAATAAAAACTGAGGATTGGGACTCCATTGCTGTCATTTCATATGTATATGGTTACAATTATTTACGCTCCCAGTGCGCCTATGATATAGCACCAGGTGGATTTTTAGCTAGTGTGTATCATCTTACAAGAATACGGTATGGTATAGATAAACCTGAAGAGGTATGCATAAAAGTCTTTGTCCCAAGGAATAATCCTAGAATACCGTCTGTTTTCTGGGTTTGGAGAAGTGCAGATTTTCAAGAACGGGAATCATATGATATGTTGGGAATCTCTTATAATAATCATCCACGCCTTAAACGTATCTTGATGCCTGAAAGTTGGATAGGCTGGCCCCTACGTAAGGACTATATTACTCCAAATTTCTATGAAATACAAGATGCTCATTGAATGACAAGAAACTAATGTTAATGTATACGATAATGACACGACTCCAGAATTCATTTAAGGAATATTTTAACGTCCTGTTTCATCTGAAACAGAGTAACTGCACTCTAATTCGTATTCTGGATGGGCTAAAAGCTAAAAAAGATGCTTCATTGATATTCCCCAATTTGAAAGATATACATTTTGTATGAGCAAAAACAATAGAATAGGATGAATCAAAAGAGTTCTGTACCATGTAACATGAACTTTGTACCGCGCACATTACTTAGAGGGATTTCAGGAAGTAAAAAAAAGTTAAATAAAGTATAAGTAGGTAAGTAGGAGTCAAAAATAGAATAAATATAAAATAAAATACGAAAACAAAATTCAGAAATGCAAAAGGATCAGATTTTATTTGTACTGTGTTTGAAATACATTCTGTTTATTTCTATCCTTCAACTCCTTTAGACTTTTAAGTTTTTTAACCACCTTTAACTTATTAATTTTAGATATATATGTTAGATATATATGAAGGCTTAACATTTGGGTGAGAGAAAGCACGGTATGAACAAACAAAAAATAAAAGAAAGCATAATCCCATTTTGTTCTTTACCATATATATTTTCTCTATCTCAAAAATGGAGGTCTATATCCATACACTATCCATATACCCTATTATACCTAGATGATATAGAATTTGGGTATACATATATATAATGCTTGAGGCTATTAATGAATATATATCCCATTAATTTGTATGACTAATTATTTGATACATTATTTACGTGTCAGGAACCAGATTTGAACTGGTGACACGAGGATTTTCAGTCCTCTGCTCTACCAACTGAGCTATCCCGACCTTTTCTCGCGCATTATCCTAGTAGAGCACTTTATCTATGTCAATTAAAGGGACTAAAAAATTAAGAAAGTATTAAAAAATCTTACCCAGCTCCTGAATTTCTTAGATTAAAAAAAGATAAGATAAAAAATAGTTAGGAAGTATAGTTAAGTTAGTACTTAAAATGGACTTTTATTGGGGATAGAGGGACTTGAACCCTCACGACTTATAAAGTCGACGGATTTTCCTTTTACTATAAATTTCATTGTTGTCGGTATTGACACGTAGAATGGGACTCTCTCTTTATTCTCGTCCGAATAATCAGTTTTTAAAAAGATCTATACAGACTCTGGAATGAATAATTTGATCACTGAATATTCGATTCTTCCTTAAACTTTGATTGGAATATGGAATAGATTTACAATAACTCTATAAATTTTTCATATATATATATATTATAATGGATTCGGGCCGCGATTAATCAATCGTTTACTATGTCAGTATGTATATATACGTATATAGGGTGGGCATCCTCTCCGTAATTTTGATAGAAGGATTCCGGCTACCAGCGCAACGTAATCAACTTCATTCGTTAGAACAGCTTCCATTGAGTCTCTGCACCTATCTTTTTTTATTGTAGTTTTATATTATAAAAACTATAAATTAAACCCTTTTTCTCAAAATTAAAGATTTGGCTCAGGATTGCCCATTTTTAATTCCGGGGTTTCTCTGAATTTGGAAGTTATCACTTAGCAGGTTTCCATACCAAGGCTCAATTTAATCAAGTCCGTAGCGTCTACCGATTTCGCCATATCCCCTTTTGCGACAGGATCCAGTTGTAATTCTATTCAATTTTTTTATTTATTTTATTTATCTTGGAATCAAATGTATTGAATGAACCCTATTTGTTCCAATCGGACATGATTCTATCATTGATGTGCCTCCAATTCAATATGAATAGATATATCCCACCTCTATAATCTCTCCTCCCTTCATTTTGACTTTAAAAGCGCAATTTGTAATACTGGAAGGATCGATACTCATTACTTATTTTTTTTTTTCGCCCTATCTTATCTGAATGACAACAAAGGAATATCTTAATTATAATTTTAATTGTATCTTTATAATAATAATATCTTTAAATTCTTATCTTAAAATGGATTCACTATCATTATATTATATAATATAATTAATTATATAATTTATTAGAGATAATTAATAATTACTTAGCATAATTTGGTATAACTGTTCTAAGAAATAATTTTAGACTTTTCTAAAATATAATATCAAATTGAATTTGATATTATATTCTTAATCAAGTAATAATTATGGAAATATTATGTATTTTTAAGTATTATTATTAAGTAATTATTAATACTATGAATTAAAATTTTAAAAATAATAAATAAATAATAAATATTAATTAAAATAAATTAATAGCTAATATATTAAATCTGGTAGTTTCCGGACTCCCTATTCACTATTTCTATTTCTGCTATGTGAGCCCGCTTAGCTCAGAGGTTAGAGCATCGCATTTGTAATGCGATGGTCATCGGTTCGATTCCGATAGCCGGCTTTTATCTATCTATTTTTTCATGATTGATAATATCTTCTCCCCCCTTTCTTCAAATATCGGTCGCTGATCTATTATGTCGTGTTAACTTGCAACTATGAATAAAAAATAGATTGGAATGGAGCAATTAGATCTATACAGAACAAATCATAAAACAGAGACTTAACTTCCTTACTATCATATACAAAAAATATAGATATTGATACAATGCATTTCATTCTATTTTCATTCTACTGAAGTATTGTATACTTCAGTAGATTTAGCCTTGCTTTGTTTATCCTTATAGTTCAGTCTTAATTTAGATTTTTCTTTAAATTTTTCAATAAAAAATAAGGAGTTTTATGTCTCGTTACCGAGGGCCTCGTTTCAAAAAAATACGCCGTCTGGGGGCTTTACCAGGATTAACTAGTAAAAGGCCTAGATCTGGAAGTGATCTTAAAAACCAATTGCGTTCTGGGAAAAAATCGCAATATCGTATTCGTCTAGAAGAAAAACAGAAATTGCGTTTTCATTATGGTCTAACAGAACGACAATTACTTAGATATGTGCATATAGCTGGAAAAGTCAAAGGGTCAACAGGTCAGGTTTTACTACAGCTACTTGAGATGCGTTTGGATAACATCCTTTTTCGATTAGGTATGGCTTCAACCATTCCTGGAGCCAGACAATTAGTTAACCATAGACATATTTTAGTTAATGGTCGTCTAGTAGATATACCAAGTTACCGTTGCAAACCCCGAGATATTATTACTACGAAGGATAAACAAAGATCGAAATCTCTGATTCAAAATTATATTGCTTCATCGCTCCGGGAGGAATTGCCAAAACATTTGACTATTGACTTATTCCAATATGAAGGATTAGTAAATCAAATAATAGATAGTAAGTGGATTGGTTTGAAAATAAATGAGTTGTTAGTCGTAGAATATTATTCCCGTCAGACTTGAACCTAATGAAAATAACAAGAAAGGTTCAGACAATTTGACTTTATACCATACCCTTTTTTTGTCGAAGGAAATAGATTTAAGAGCCTTGATCCACATTTTTTTTCTTATTCACGTATCACAAATGGATCGGCAGTAGGATTTTTTTTTTTTTGCTTTTCCCATATTTATATTTTACGTACCACAGTAATGTAATTAGGAATAGAGAATCTCTATCAAATCAAATCAAATAAAGTTCTTACTTACTGTTGGAATAATGCTATCAATTGTTATTTGAATTTGATACATTGTGATCGGTAACGTTGGTGACTCGATAGAAACGGAAAGAGAGGGATTCGAACCCTCGGTAAACAAAAGCCTACATAGCAGTTCCAATGCTACGCCTTGAACCACTCGGCCATCTCTCCTACATAATCATAATCTTAATTATTGACCAGAAACCGAGTGAAGTGAATAGCGAGTCATTCATATTATTTATTCCAGTACGGGTAGGACCCATTACTGGTTACATAGGAATAAAAGATTCCTTTCAAATTTCATATTTCTCAACACCAATTTACTTAATAGATTTTTATATTTTAATTGTATAACGCATATGCATTATGCAAACAAAAGAGTATGGTTACTCTCCTCTATTTTATCATGGAATTCTAATTCCATTCTTTATTTTTCCTCTTTTGATTATAACCAAATCAAAACTTTTCGAGTTACCAGAATCTATAGTAAAATAAAGTCCTTGGTTAGTCAACTTAGAGAAAATCGTAATAGTTCCGTTTATCAGTATACTACTTAATTTGTAGGAAATCCAATCTCATTCAAATATTTCATATCTCATCCCCCCTTGGGCACAATTTGAGCGGAATATCCACATCTTTTTTTAGAATTAGTCTATTTTTATGATATTTCGTACTACTGTACAATTCGGATAATTTTCCTTTGGGAAAATGAGAAGAATTATAGAATGGATTGTTAATTATGCCTAGATCCCGGATAAATGGAAATTTTATTGATAAGACTTCTTCAATTGTAGCCAATATCTTATTACGAATAATTCCGACAACTTCAGGGGAAAAAAAGGCATTTACCTATTACAGAGATGGTGCGATTTGATTTTTTTTCTTGCTTTTTTAGACCTTAATCTGAGAGAGAAGCGTGGTTCGCGATAGAAAGAAACAAATTGGTTTTAAACCAACGCTTGGTGAAGGTGAAGTTTAAAGATAGAACAATTCCTTCTGTCGTGTATCCTCGATTGATACGGCTTCAGATGCTTTAATTATCGATTTTAGTATTGAGCGAAAGGTTACACCTATAGGTTCTGGATTGCGGGTCAATACTACGCCACTAGTACCAATGGGCGGCATAGAGGAAGAAGCACTACTCTACGGAATCAACAACACGAAAACTTTGTTATATTATAAATTACCCCTTCTCGGTATTGGGACTAATAAGAATGAATGGTTGGGACAACAAACATCCATCTCGTTTGTACTTTGGATACCCATATAACCATCAAAGATTGTTGAAGTGACTGATTCCTGGAAATGGAAGGCGTTGTGAACAAAGAAATTGTTGGAGTGACTATTTCCATCTAGCACTAATACAATTGGTGTTAAGAAAAGACCTCTTTCGGGAAGGCTGGCTAGAAATTTCTTGTAAAAATACTAGCCCCCATCAGTTCATAATGAGAATAGTGAAATCTTGATTCCAGAGATTATGTCCCTTAGTACTATGCACAGAGGGGAGGAGCCGTATGAGATAAAAATCTCATGTACGGTTCTGGAACGGAGATTCTTTGAATAGAATGAACGGCCGTAACGGATGTCGGCTCAATCCGAAGGAAATTATGCGGAAGCTTTACAGAATTATTATGAAGCTACGCGACCAGAAATTGATCCCTATGATCGAAGTTATATACTCTATAATATAGGCCTTATACACACAAGCAACGGAGAGCATACGAAGGCTTTGGAATATTATTTCCGGGCACTAGAACGAAACCCATTCTTACCACAAGCTTTTAATAATATGGCCGTGATCTGTCATTACGTGCGACTATCTCCATTATAGAAAAAAGATAAAGGCTAGTAAATACTATAGTAAATACTAGAATAAAATAGGCTTTCTACATATGTATCGTCCAAAGCAACGATTTTTATCAGCTGTAGCAAGGAAAAATACTTCAAATATAAATAAATAAGTACGCCTATATACTCTATGGATAAAGGATCGAATTGATAGAGAAAGCACCGTAAAGATCAATTAGCAAGTTATTAGGTCGATACAGTTAAGAACTGCTTACTTATGTCATAATATGAGATATAAAGTTAGGAATCTACTTATGTAATAGAGTCGATCTACTAAGGTATTGAGCAGCGGTGTAGCATCAGATCCCAAAGATAGTAAGTTATTTTTTCTTACGGAGGAAAGTCTTTTTCAAAAATTCTATATGAATTTCATATATGAGATGAAACCGAGATAGTTACCTTTCAGAAAATCCTAACGATATAGGGGGAGTTAATTCTTATGAAGGTAGGAGAAAAGATAAAACTGATTATTGATCAAAATTTAGAGTTTGAAACTTATGTAATTAACTTAACTTCGTCTGGTTAACCCAAGAAAACTGGGATAGGTTTATGAAAAACCTAAATTCAGTTAGCATAGGGTAGATTAAAAAGATGGGACACAAAAAGAGTCGATTGCTGAGCCGTATGAGGCAGGAAACTCTCAAGTACGGTTCTAAGGGAAGGAATTTAACCACCTATTCCGACCGGGGAGAACAGGCCATTCTACAGGGTGATTCTGAAATTGCGGAGGCTTGGTTCGATCAAGCTGCTGAGTATTGGAAACAAGCTATAGCGCTTACTCCAGGTAATTATATTGAAGCACATAATTGGTTGAAGATCACGAGGCGTTTCGAATTCGAATAAAAGCACTCTCTTTATTAATTTTTTAATTTATTAAAATTAATTTATTAAAATGGTGATTGGATCCATCAATCAACTAAAATAGATAGTTACTATGAGAAGATCCAATCAAGAATTTCATTATATCTCTTCCTCCTAAAAAATTCTATTTTTATAGTATCCCATAAGGATAAATGATAGGGATACAGCAGTATCAAATCGTATAGGATATAGCTAATAAATAAATAAAGTATGCCCCCGAATTACTAAATATGGATATCGCATAAGAAGATGTTTCATAGAAGTATATCGATATGGGCACTTTTACATTCAGATATAAATACACTAGCAAAAAAAAAAAAAACAGTTTCTTCGTCATGCCAGGAAAAGTAAAAGGTATTTGATAATAAAAAGGGTCCGTTGGGCACCTAATCGTTATGTCATAATAGATCCGAACACTTGCCCCGGATCAACTTCGATATCATAATTGCTCTAGTGAATAACTAAATAAAATAGATGGATGAGAGATGGGGGACCGATGATAAAAAAAAATATCCATCTTTCAGAGGTTTCACTAAAAACTTGACTGTTGGCAGGTCTCTTTGTATGTGTTGTCCGGAAAGAGGAGGACTTAATGATTATTCGTTCGCCGGAACCAGAAGTGAAAATTGTTGTAGATAGGGATCCCGTAAAAACGTCTTTTGAGGAATGGGCCAGACCAGGCCATTTCTCGAGAACAATAGCTAAGGGCCCTGATACTACCACTTGGATCTGGAACCTACATGCTGATGCTCACGATTTCGACAGTCATACCAATGATTTGGAGGAGATCTCCCGAAAAGTATTTAGTGCTCAT